TACTATTTGACATTGACACAAGAAAAGGGTGTGTAAAATTCCTTTTCTTGTGTCGAAGATTAGGAAGGCAAAGAATCCCCCTAGACTCATCTATTACCCTAATTTATCTATGTGTTTTATTCTATGCTTAGTCTAGTATCTAATCGAATTTTTTTCTCGAATAGAAAACCTATTGAATTGAGACATTTGATACCATTCTAATCTGATAAGAGTTACATAGTCACATCATTACAATTTGGATTGAAAATCAAAGTAAAGTTAAAAATTCAAATAGTCTTCTACACAATATACTATAAATATGCATAGTATGACTAAGAATGTAGTACAACTAACTACCGGCATCTCGTTGAACAAAAAACCATAAAAAGAGCTTTTGTACTTTTTTTCGTGATCATATCAAACTAGAAACAAACAAGACTTTTTTCTTGTTATGAACTTGATCTAGAAATTCATTTCGGATAATTGAACCTTCTCGAACTGTTTCTTTTTAAGAACCAAAAAAATTTGTGCTAAAATAACCGATGCGAAGAAGAACAAAAGGCCTTGGACGCGTAATGGGTCTTGAAGTACTATTTCTGTATCTCCCTGACCAAACCCACCCACATTAGGATTACTCGTTAATGGCTGATCGAGTTTGATGGATTCACCCTCTGAAACAAGAAGTTCTGGCCCTGGAGGAATAATATCAATGACTTGACGCTCATCCGAGGCATCCCCTATGGTTATTTCGTATCCACCCTTTTCTTTTCGTATTATTTTCTTTACTATACCCGCTGCTGTAGCATTATAAACAGTATTGTTACTCTTGCTTCCGTCAGGATAAATTTGACCCCTTCCCCTATTACCGCCTACATATATGGGATATTTTAAAAAGTGAACATCTTTTTTAGTAACAGGGTCCGGTGAAAGAATAGGAAAGGTTATTTCACTATATTTTTGCCCCGGAACAGGGCCTATCACAAGAATATTTTTTTGATTTGGTCGGTAGCTCTGAAAAGAAAGATTGCCTATCTTTTCTTTCATATCGGGAGAAATACGATCGGTTGGAGCCAACTCAAACCCCTCGGGTAAAATAAGAACAGCTCCTACATTCAAACCCCCCTTCTTGCCATTAGCAAGAACTTGTTTTAGTTGCATATCATAAGGAATTCGAACAACTGCTTCAAATACAGTATCAGGAAGGACCGCTTGGGGAACCTCAATATCCACGGGTTTATTAGCTAAATGACAATTGGCACATACAATACGACCGGTCGCTTCTCGGGGATTTTCATAACCCTGCTGTGCAAAAATGGGATATGCATTGGAAATGGATGACTGAGTTATTATATATATAATGAGTGATACGGAAATGGATCGAGTAATGTGTTCTTTTATCCAAGAAAGGGTATTTATAGTTTGCATGGTACAATTTTTGATCCCGAAAATTTCTACAATAAATTGGGTAGGTCGCTAGTCTAGTTCCCTATCCGCGATTCTGCTATTTACTGGAATAATCTTACTGGAATATTGGAGTACCTTCCTGCCTTGGGTGGGTAGAAAGAGTCAGTACGTTTTGGAATGCTTATGCCCCAAGTACCAAACATTCTAAATTGAATTAATATCAGTAGACCTTTTTTCAGTCATTCATTGAATGATAAATCACTACAAGTGATGGGGATACACGATTTAAATAACGGAAGATCCAATATTTCAAAATTGTATCTAGAATGACTGGAAAAGTGGAAACAAGGCCAGATATAACTTGGTCGTTATGAGAAAATCCAAAATCTTGGTAGATAGAGCCAATCATTAGTTCCCAACCATGGGGTGAATGGAATCCGATACATAAATCGGTTAATAAAAGAATCGAAAATGCTTTTATTGTGTCGCTTAGGTTATAGAGGAATTCCTGAACCCAAGAGTTAAGAGTAATAAGTTCTTTATTACCTATAATAGAATAACCACTTAGAATAACGAAACAGATTATATTGGTCGAAAAGGACAAAATTGTATGGATACAATCTTCATTGTGCAGTTGAATCAATTGAATCGTTTCTTTATGGATTCCTATACGAAACTTTTTTAGATTTAGATGTGTCGCCGGGTATTCCTTTATCATCTCGTCCAACAGTAGGAGCTCCTCTAATTCTAGGAATTTTTCTAGAAGACTCTTTTCTGGAATATCATTCAAAAGAGTTTCTGATTGTGTGGTATTCCACCAATTAGTAACCCAAGATTCCAGACTTTTATTAAATGCTAGAAAGCTCCACCAGGGTAAACAGACTGTAGATACAAAAAATAGAAGGGGAATAAATGCTTTCTTTTTTGCCATTTTTTTATAAAATTTAAATTTAATAAAGTGGCCTCATTCGTCGCCTCTACGTGATCTAATATTTAAATTTTCTTTTTCATTTTTTTCATTGCACCAAAATGAGTTCTATTCCAAGGTTGCGAATCGTTCTCTGTTTTTTATTTGTTATTCGGTAATTAGTCCTTGTTTTAAAGAATCTTACAAGAATACAGAAATCGAATAAATAAGAGGAAGAGTCCGCTTCGAATGCAAAAATACGCAAAAAAGTTTCCAGCTATTTCAATTGGTCAAATTCGAAGCAATTCCTTTCTTTAGGTGAATCCCCGAAAACCCACTTTAGTTAAGAGTTAAGTTAAGGAATTCGGATTTCGAGACAAAAAACTCTAAAAATAGTGCAAAAAAAAATCCGCTGCCTACCATAGCACAAAAAGAATTGAGATAATTTTCTGAATGTGATGATCAAAACAAAAAAAGGGGGTAGCAAAATGTCAAGTTATTCATTAAAGAGAAGAGAACGAAAGAGGGGAGAAAACGAAACATCACGAAATAAAATCAATTTCCACGAGCTATTTGTTTCTAGCCTATCAAATCAAAATATGGAAACTAAAAACAATTTATTTTATTTCAAAATTTTGGGGGATAAATCTATCCTTATTTCGATTTGGTGCTAATGAAGTGCGGCGAGTGGGTTTCTATAGGCATCAAATTTCTTTTTTGCATACAAAAACAACCCCCTTTTTGGATGTTCCATAGAATATACGTTTGCTTTGACTCAAAGGTACGTTCTGACGAAAATTTCGTTAAGTTATACCGTGGAAATTTGGGGATTGTAGAGTTAGTTTTTCTACCCCCAGTCGAGAATCAGAAAACGTTCATTGTTCGATTCATTTCAAAAAACTTCAATCGGTACGCGCAAGAAATAGGCCAATTCAGCAGCTTTTTGTTCCATTTCTCGTGGAGTTAAATTCTCATCAGTACGAGTCAAAGGAACGGCCCCCTGGCCTCTGATTTCTAGATAAAGGACACGACGAGGGGAAATACCCTCTTTAAGTTCTATTCTGATAGATTGAATATCATTTATAAGGAAACGGAGGGAGATGCGACGATTTTTTCCCGGAAATCCCCAACGAAAAATACACACTATTCCTTCTTTTTTATCGAATAGATCATAACCACTACCTACATTCCACGAAATTGTGCACCACAAATAGCAGCTAATAAAGAGACCCGCGATCCCATAGAAAGACATCACGATCCCCTGTGGGAAAAAAATGATTTGCTGGGAGGGAAATAAAGATATCAAATTCCTACCAAGATAGCTGGAAGTTCCAACTAATAAAAAGCCTAATGAACCTAAAAAAAGGATAAAGGCCCAGCAGAAATTACTTATTTTTCGAGATCCCCTTATAAATTCTATCCAGATACGTTCTGATCGCCAATTCATACTAATCTAGTTGCATTTAATTTGACTTAATTGAATTGATAGAATAACCAAAATGAATTTCGCTTATACTTTACTTAACGACTTAACTAACGCTATTTTGTTTCTGAAGTAACTCTCATCAACTAGCACTATTCTAATGTGAATCTGTCGGGGTAAAAAAGCGTTCGATCGAAAAGGAAAATAAGAACGTCCCACCCCGCCCTAGAGATCTACAAGCATTGACTTTTTATTTCAAAAAAGGAACCGACCAGTCCCGATCTATTGATTAAAAAAGTGAAAACGAATTTATCCCTATAGCAAGTTTCGCACGTATTGCACTTGTGTTTGAAAGAAATCATGCATTCTACCATATTCGACTTTCCAATAAAAAGATAGATATCTGGGTTATGATTCAATCAAGTCTAAGTCTTGAAAAATTTTGATTTTGCCTCACCATCCAGCCTAAACAATCTTGTTTTTTTGAACATAAAGAAATAAAGAAGCCATTGCAATTGCCGGAAATACTAAGCCTACGAAAGGCACAAAAAAAGAGGGAAAGTTTATATCTGTCATAGAATGGGTACCTCGACTTACTAGTTGTACCTGTTTGTTATATTGTTCTAAAATTATCTTAACTTAATTAGAATTCTAATTCTATATAATTATAATTATACTAATTATATCTAAGTGAGTATAGTATATATTAAGTTCAAGAAATGTAGAACTAATTAAATGAACTTAATTAGCCTTCTCCACACAAAATATATGTTTTAGACTCCACTTTTTTATTCTTCATCTTTTCTTCTTCTTTTGCTCTTGTCTTTTAAATATAAAAAAAAGAGTTGCTTACAAAGTTCCGAAAGATTCGCTAGAATCTGATCCAAAAGATATTCGTTTGTTAGTCAAAACGGAGAGTCTCCGACAATAATCCGCCAATATTAATATATTAAAATGCAAAAGGCTATTTTTTTAGAATTTGACAGATGTAAGAAAGGAAGATCAAATTCGTTTTATTTGCCAACTTTTCAATTTACAGAAGTAAGAGTGTTCATAGAATAGAGGTTCTCTGATTACTAATCAGGAATGGAATATAAAGTCAAATATAAAAAAACAATTTATCTGCAACTTTTCAGTCTGTATATTATATAGAGGTATAGTTATTCTAGTTATAGAAATAGAATTTGTATGGCAACCACGAAAACCCCATTTCCATTATTCTATTATGATTGATTCTTTATCATAATCATATCATTTTTATCATTTTTGCTTTGATAAATTATGATA